AGAATGGGTTACATTTTTCATATGCTCTCCTCTTATAGATAGGACGAACAAAGAAGAAAGTTTTTCGATCACTTACTTCGCTCGCCCCTTTTTTATCGGTTTTTTTAATGCAATTTTTTTAATGCAAATAGATTCAATCTAATAATTTCTTTTAGATTAAGTCTTAGGTTGCGTTTGACTTGTGAAAGATCTCCTTTGTTAAACTGTTCCAAAATTCCTAAAATAAAAGGAAAAAGACTTTCCACTATCCTAAACTAAGGACGGGAAGGAAGAGGGCGAGCATATCTTCTACCCAAATTGATCATGCTCAAATCAACCCTTTCCGGGGTGTTGTCTGTCCCGATAAATAAAAAATTCCTGGAATAATATAATAAATAAAAGTATTGATATACTTGGAATTACAGAAGAAAATACCAATTTACTAAAAAAAGAAAAAAGTATCTAATCTAAAGGACTCATTTTCTTTTTTAGGATTAAACAAAAGGGTTCGCAAATAAGAGCGCTAGTGCCACAACCAGTCCATAAATTGTTAAAGCTTCCATAAAAGCTAGACTAAGCAATAAAGTACCTCGTATTTTCCCTTCTGCTTCTGGCTGTCTCGCAATACCTTCTACAGCTTGTCCTGCAGCAGTACCTTGACCAACTCCAGGCCCAATAGAAGCAAGCCCTACGGCCAATCCAGCAGCAATAACGGAAGCAGCAGCAATTAGTGGATTCATGGTGAGTTCCTCGTGTCTAAAAAAAAAAAAAAAAGAAATGGTTAAGGATACAATCAACCAAGAAATTATTACTTTTCACTTCTAAGTTCTATTGAAATGATAATCTAAATCGTCCGAACTATTTCGAGATCTCGTTTTTAGTTTCTAATCATTAGAGGTTTGTGTAAATCCATATGATTTTCATTATTCTATTTCTCTTTCTTTCCAACCAACCTTTCATTCCATCCTTTTTTTTACTCTTCGATATCCTTGAGTTCCCATTTTTCCCCTTCATCTAATCCATAATAAAAGAAAAAATACAGGAAGAACCCCTATTGAAATCGAACTAATCCAAATCCAATGGGAATCAAATTAAGGTATACAATTGATAACACTATGCTGCATAGAACTGGATATGGAATCCAATTCCATATAGAGGGGAATTCTATAGATCGGATTAGATAATGAATCTAACTTAGAAATAAAAAAAAAAATCCTATATACATCCTCTATTTTGTTTGTGTATTTTCTCATTTTCTATTGAATCCAATTCCAAAATCATTCCGCACAAAAGATGACTGTCTTATAGACATTAAGGATATAGATCTAACCGGATTCCGCCCCCTCCTGAATGCATATATAATTTAACAATTCTGTAATATAGTCTATTCTCTCTCGTACAACTCTAGGTTATATATTCATACGCATTTCGAACTAGTTAGTTTTCTAACCAGGAGGATTATCTGGAACCATGCATGAATTGGGCTAAGCTAAAAAAAAAAGACTATTTCGAAAATTAGTCAATTCAATGATGACCTTCCATGGATTCACCTATATAGGCTGCGGCTAACGTTGCAAAAATAAGAGCTTGAATACCGCTTGTAAATAATCCAAGAAACATAACCGGTATAGGGACTACTAAGGGGACTAAAGAAACAAGAACAACAACGACTAATTCATCCGCCAATATATTTCCGAAAAGTCGAAAACTAAGCGATAATGGTTTTGTGAAATCTTCTAGGATGTTAATTGGTAAAAGGATTGGGGTTGGTTTAATATATTTCTCGAAATAACTCAATCCTTTTTTGCTAAGACCGGCATAAAAATATGCCGCTGATGTGAGTAAAGCTAAAGCAACAGTAGTATTTATATCATTCGTGGGCGCTGCTAATTCCCCGTGGGGTAACTCTATAATTTTCCAAGGTAAAAGAGCACCCGACCAATTCGAAACAAAAATAAAAAGGAACATAGTTCCAATAAAGGGAACCCAGGGACCATATTCTTCTCCAATCTGAGTTTTGCTTAAATCTCGAATAAACTCAAGGACATATTCGAAGAAATTCTGACCGTCGGTTGGGATGGTTTGTGGATTCCGAACAGCTATGATAACTGAACCTAGCAAGATAGTAATTACGACCCAAGAAGTGATGAGTACTTGGGCATGAATTTGGAAATCTCCTATTTGCCAATAGAAGTGTTGGCCTACTTCTACACCTGATATATCATACAACCCCTTGAGTGTTTTAATGGAACATGGTGTAATATTCATATTGTCCTCTGATAAAAATTGAACTTCAAAAAAGGAATTCTTTTGATTCAACCATCTCTTTCTCAACTTAGCTGAAGTATTAATCTTATAATTTTATATTTAGGATACCAAGAAATCACATCAAATGATAATATATATCAATACCCTCTAATATATATCAATATTCCCCTTCTTTTATCTATGCAAAACAAAAAAGAATAGTAACTGATCCCATAAATCTACGCAGTTGCTTAAGAATTAACTATTCTTCTTAATCTTAATCAACGATTTCTTATATAGAGAGAACGGCCCTCACAAATTGCAAATACTAATTTGTTAAGAATCAATCGAATTGAAGTCATAGTGTCATCGTTGGCAGGAATCGATATATTCGCGAGATCTGGGTCACAATTTGTATCCACTAAAGAAATAGTAGGAATCCCCAAAATGGCACATTCCCGAAGAGCTATATACTCTTTTTGCTGATCAAGGACGATCACAATGTCAGGCAACCTCGTCATATATTTAATCCCGCCGAGATATCTTTGCAAGGTGGATAATTTTCTCTTTAAGATTGCCACATCTCTTTTTGGAAGATGGTGGAATTTTCCCATCTTTTCTTCCGCTCTTAAGTCTCTAAATTGAGAAAGTCTAGTTTTGGTAATCGACCAATTCGTTAACATACCACTGAACCACTTTTTATTAACATAATGACAACGAGACCTTATTGCAGCTGATGCTACTAAATCCGCTGTTCTTTTTTTGGTACCAACAATTAAGAAGCTTTTTCCCTGACTTGCTGCATCAAAAACTAAATCACAAGCTTCTGATAAAAAACGAGCCGTTCTAGCGAGATTTGTAATATGAGTACCTTTACGCTTTGCAGAGATGTAAGGGGCCATTTTTGGATTCCATTTCTTAATACCATGACCAAAATGAACTCCTGCTTCTATCATCTCTTTCAAATTGATGTTCCAATATCTTCTTGTCATTTTTTCCACACTTCCCTTTTTTTTTCTTTTTTTCGTCTTACCATTACGGAATTTATTTCTTTTTGAAGATTAAGAAAGAGCCGAAATATCTTGAAATAAATAATAATTGTTCCGATGGAACCTTCTACATAATTGTTCCGATGGAACCTTCTACTCAGAATTGGCCATTGATACATGATATAAACATAGCCTTAATGAATTAACTGACTTCTTTTATTTAGTAAAATATGAAAATACAAAATCTAAAATCAGACCTGTTAGCATTCTAAGGTCAAAAATCTAGTTTAAATTAAACTAAAAAAAAATCTGCTTTATGTATCCTTAAATCGTATAAATGGGAGTAAATGGGGGTTCTGATGTCTCATAGAAATTGTTTGTTACGTCCGAATCAGAAGAAACTAATTCTGTATGGAGAAACAACATATCTCTCATTTCCAACGTGAATAGATTTTTTTTTTGAATTTCGAAATAAAGGTTCTTGTCTTGTGAGGAACGATGCACAAATTTTTGGAATCCGGTACCAACGGGTATAATTCCCCCCAGAACTACGTTTTCTTTCAGGCCTTTCAACCAATCAATACGACCTCGTAGGGCAGCTTTTGCTAAAACTCGAGCAGTTTCTTGAAAACTTGCTTCAGATATGAAACTTTGGGTATTCAGGGAAGCCCTTGTTATTCCCAATAAGATTGCCCGATAATAGATCGATTCATCCAAAGCACGCCCTGCTCGTTCCGCTCGCAATAGTCCTATTAATTCCCCGGGTAAAAAAACATTAGACATTCCATCTTCGGAAACCCGTACTTTTGATGTTACTTGGCGTATAATAATCTCTATATGTCTATTATGGATCTGTACCCCTTGGGATCGATAAACCTTTTGGATCTTATTAACCAAAGAGATACGACTTTGGGCGATGGTTAGCTCAGCTCCAATCAAGAATCCCCAGGGAACCCCAAGAATTCTTGGTATACGCTCATTCCAATCCTCAATTCTCCTTTCGAGATTCGGCGATAGTGAATCAATTGAACGTGCTTCGAATATTTGTTCTACTTTTGGAAGACCTTGCGTTATATCACTAGATCTCGATTTTTCATATATAAAGGTAACTAACCTATCTCCTTTGTAAAGGGTTTTTCCATAATGACCATGAACAGTTGCTCCTATAGTGGCCAAATAAGGCTTAGCTGCTCTTATAACAAAGGAGTCCATATTAACAATGTAAATTTGACCAGATTTTTTTATGTGTGATTTAAATAGACATACATTTTCACAAATAAATTGTCCAAGCTGAATTATTGCCAATGTCTCCTCCCATGAGTCATGATTGAGAAAGTGCCAATTCAAATGGAGTGCATTCAACATGATGTTACTGTCGAAATTCGAAATCCTTTTATTTTCATCTATTAAAGAGTATTTAAGCCCTTGAAGTACTTGGAAGGTTTGTTTCAAATTGTCAAGGAACAAGTATTTTTTTAACAAGATCTGATTATGCGTTAATAAATAGTAAGATGAAAAAAAATTCGATATATTAGGTACAATAGCCCCTAAGAGCCCAAAAATATCTCGAATAGGAATTCTAGGATTCGATTCTTTTACTGCATTGGGATATTTTGAATTCTTGAATAAACCAATTCGAGAACAGTTGGATGCCGACAAAATCATCAAAGATGGGTAGTCTTTATTTCGATTCAACAAGGTGCCAATAGCTTCTTGATGTTGGCTAAGTGATTTAATCTTCGCCTTGGAATAAAAGGAATTGGTATTGTTGCGATCTAACCTATTATTGGGAATCGGTCCTGCACTTGTCCTATCATACCTTCTTCTTGTATATGAAATAGTGGACTTGACTAACTCAATTCTTAGGAAATCCCGAATCAGATCATTTGTTCTTAACTCAACAAGGGAAGCACGAGCCCCCTCTTTTTGTTCCCAATTCACTACCAAGCAAGTTCGAACGAATTGACTATTCTTGTGATAAATTCTTTGAGTTAACTTGCTATTTTCATGAGAAATAAAATTGACAAGTCGAAGTTGGAGATTATCCTCTTCTTGCAGGAGATCTTGCGGGAAAAGTCTTGCTAAATTTCTCCCTTCGTCCATTTCATATGCGACTGCAGGTCGAACCGAAACAAAATACTTTTCCTTGTTTTTGAGAATTTTTTTCCGTTGAACATAAACCCAATTTTTTCTTTTTTTTGAGTCCTTATAATCTTTTTTTTCTCTTTCTGGTGGTATCAAACTGGCGCTGGATATCTTATCCGCCTCTTCAGGAAAATGAATATCTCCGGAAAAGATTTTGAGTTCCGTATGGCTTTTTTTTCTCTTCACTCGGACCAATCCACCTAGTCGACTTCTTGTATTTTTTGTGAGTTGTGTATCCACTCCAATAATACTATTGTCAAGTACCTTTAGCGATGAGGATCTTGGCAAGATATGCAGTTCTTGAAGAATGAAAAAAAACCGATCTACTTCTTTTTGGTATTTTAGACTAAATTCTTTTGTTCCTCGATGCTCAATAAAACCCTCTTTTTTTAAGATAGAATCTTCCTCTGGGCTCCCATATTCGTCCTCTGAGTCTTCCTCTGAATCTTCTTCTAAAGCCTCGTATTCGTTCTCTGAGCCATCTTCACGGCTCCCATATTCTTCTTCTGAGTCTTCCTCTAGAGTTCCATATTCGTCCTCTCGACTTTTATATTCGTTCTCTGGGTTCCCAGATTCTTCTTCTGAATCTTTCTCTAGAGTCCTATATTCGGCCTCTAGGATCCCATATTCATCTTCTAGGATTTCATATTCGTGCTCTAAAGTGCTATATTCGTCTTCTAGGGTTTCATATTCGTCCTCTCGGGTCCTATATTCATTCTCTAGGCTCTCATATTCGTCCTCTGAGTCTTCCTCTAGAGTCCTATACCCTTCCTCTAGGGTCCTATATTCTTCCTCTAGGGTCCTATATCTAAATTTAACAATTCCTGAACCCTTTTTATCTTTTCTGTATCGGGGATCGTCAAAATAAGCAAAAATAGTATTTCTACGTAAAACACCCATAAAGGGTATTTCAATCGAAATCCCCAAACAGGATATTAGCTCTTTTTCTTGTTCTTGATGATATTGTAATGGAATGACGAACCTATTTCTTCGTTTTTTTGCCAACAAATCCGAATTATCTTGAAGAATAGAAGGATAGACAAAATTCCAATGATTGTTGGACACGATTCGATCTGGCGTTAAATAATCAAGAATTTCCTTATCTTTTTTACCAAAAGTATCCAACAGTCTATGGCTTACTTGATCATTAGCCATTGAGAGGTCAAAGATATATCTTCCGTCAAGAGAAAAAGAATACGTATTCATTTGATCTTGATCCTTGTGCAGCGAAAAGGATGCTATACTGGATCTGCACATACTTACTGACAATATCCATAAATGGCTTGTTTTTGGTAATCGACGAAGATTACCATATTGATATTCGGGCGCATGGTAAACATCAGTACTCCAGTGCATTTCCCCGTCTGATTCGGAATAAATATGCTTTTGTACCTTTTCTTTAAAATGCAAAGTGGACGTTCCGGCACGAATCTCTGCAATTACTTGTTCGGATTCTACATATTGGTCATTTTGTACTAGAATCAAGCTTTTTAACGGAATATTCACACTATGTAGAATATCCTGACTCTGAATAGTTACACGCAAGTCTATATAGCATAGAAAAGCAGGCTGCCCGTGACGGGTACGTGTGGGGTGAACCAAATTCTCATTGAATTGGATTTTTCCATTCGAGGGGGATCGTACAAGGTCGGCAGTACCCCCTGTGAATACTCCACCGGTATGAAAAGTTCTTAATGTTAGTTGAGTCCCTGGCTCCCCGATTGATTGACCCGCAATAATACCTACAGCTTCCCCCAATTCGACCAGATCGCCATGAGTGGGACTCCGCCCATAACATAATTGACAGATCCAAGATGTGCTCCGGCAAGTAAAAGGGGTTCTAATATATATTGGTTGTGCTCGAAACGGTTGTGCTCGAAAGGCAGTTATGAATCGATTGACTAATCCAATTCCAATATCTTGATTTCGAGCAGCAATGCATCGTGAACCAATATATATATCGTCTGCTAATACACGACCAATTAGTGTTTGGACAAAAAGTTTTTCTGTCATCCCATTTTGAGGACTCACAGAAATACCTCGAATAGTACCACAATCTCTTCTACGCACAATAATATGTTGAACTACTTCAACAAGTCTGCGTGTAAGATATCCAGCATCCGCTGTTCGTACAGCAGTATCTACAACCCCTTTGCGGGCTCCGTAGCAGGAAATTATATATTCTGTCAAAGAAAGTCCCTCGCGTAAATTGCTTTGAATAGGTAAATCAATCATTTGTCCTTGAGGATCCGCCATTAACCCTCTCATCCCTACTAATTGGTGTACCTGAGATGCATTTCCTCTGGCTCCTGAAAAAGACATTAGATAGACTGGATTAGACGGATCCGTTATCCGAAAATTCGAATTCATTTCTTGTTTCAAATATTCACTTGTAGCATACCATATTTCAACGGATTGGCGTAATTTTTCTACTGCGTGTACAGCCCCATAATAATAGTGTTTCTCCAAAAGAAAACTCTGTTGTTCCGCGTCTTGGACTAACCATCCTTTAGAGGGTATTGTTAAAAGATCCTCGATTCCCAAAGAAATTGATGTAGTAGTGGCTTGATGGAAGCCCAGAGCCTTTATTTGATCCAGTATATGGGATGTATATCCCATTCCGAAATGATCTATTAATCTGCTAATAAGTCGTTTCATAGCAGTTCCATCTATCTCTTTATTATGAAAGACCAGGTTGGCCCGTTCCGCCATACATAAGTACCCCCTTTTTTGGCTGAGTAGGATTCGACAATTGCTGAGTAGGATTCGACAATAGGCCTGAGTCAGTGATTCGAAAACTTAATTTACTCCCTTTCCTCAATCTTAATTTGCGCGGCAAAAAAGATGGTACTAGCGAAATCGGAATGCCCCCCGAAAGGGGCATCGCCGAATCTAACTTCCTTGTTTAGATAGTGTATGAATAGGCCCGACTAAATCCTTGTATGGCTTCCTCTATTTCTCTATAAAAAGAAATATGACCAAGAGTGGTTCGAATGTATATAGAACGGGTTTCTTTTTTTCTATTTCCGACTATTAGATAGTGGGCATAAATCTCATGATAAGTCCCAAAAGATTCATATTGAACTTCAATCGGAACTTCTCTTGACCCAATGACGCGTTGATCTAGTTTCCATCGGAGCCACAATGGACTGTTTAAACCGATTCGTTTCTGTCTATAAGCTCCCAGTGCATCATAGGAACTAGAAAAATGGGGTTCTTTATCTTTCGTATACTTATAATTATTATTATTGTAGTTGACTTTTTTATTTGGATAGTTTCCGCAACTATTATATCTATTTGCACAAATACCTCGACGGTTTCCAATCGTTAATACATAAAGTCCGATAAGCATGTCTTGGGTTGGCACGCAAATAGGATCTCCAATAGCGGGAGACAGGAGATTCATATGAGAAAACATAAGTAAACGGGCTTCCGCTTGAGCTTCCAAGGATAAAGGTAGATGAACAGCCATTTGATCCCCGTCAAAGTCCGCATTGAAACCCTTACACACTAATGGATGTAAACAAATAGTACGCCCCTCTACTAAAGTGGGTTGGAAGGCTTGTATGCCTAATCTATGCAGAGTAGGTGCTCTGTTCAACAGTACAGGATGCCCCCGCATAACTTCTTGAAGTATTTCCCATACAATGGGTTCCTTTTCCCAAATTTTCCTTTTAGCAATCCTGACATTAGAAGTAGCACGTTTCGTGATTAAATCTCGAATTACAAATAGCTGAAAAAGCTTTATTGCTATCTCTAGAGGTAATCCACATTGATGTAATGAAAGTGAAGGACCCACAACAATGACAGAACGCCCCGAGTAATCGACCCGTTTCCCAAGCAGAGTCTCACGAAACCTCCCCTCTTTACCCTCAATTACATCTGAAAGTGACTTGTATACTTTATTGTGACCATCCCTCGTCGGTTGCCCCCGGGACCCACTATCAAGAAGTGTATCCACGGCTTCTTGTACCAATTTTTCCTGGCACATTACTAAATCTGCTGGCGCTAATTCACTTCTTTTTAATAGATAGGCAAGGTTGTTGTTCCGACGGATAACTCTCTTATAAAGTTCATTAATATCCGAAGTAACTACTTTATCCCCAGACCTATAAACAATGGGTCTCAATTCGGGAGGAAGAACCGGTAATAAGCACAAAACCATCCATTCTGGTTCTACATTTGTTTGAATAAAATGTTTCGCCAATTGCATTCGTCTAATTAAAAAAACTTTTCTTATTCGTCTTTTTCTATCTTCCCATTCATCTCCACTATACCCCTCGTCTTCTAATTCCTTCCATTCAACCAAGGAATTCTCTATAATAATTCGCAAATCCAAATCCGCTAATTGTTCTCTAATAGCACCTGCTCCTGTCGCAATTTCCCGATTTCGAAATGTTGCAAAGCCAGGAGTAGAAAAAAAAGGAGAAATGTTGTGGTTACAGGATGAAATTTCATCTTCGAATAAACCTCGTAATCGTAAGAAAGTAGGTTTTTTAGCGCTGGGCCTAGCAAAAGAGAAATCGCCGTATACTAGGCCCTCCAATTTCTTAAGGGGTTTATCTAAAAGATTCGCGATATAACTAGGAAGACCTTTCAAATACCACACATGAGTCACTGGACATGCCAGTTTGATGTATCCCATTTGATATCTTCGTATCCGAGAATCAACAAATTCTACCCCGCATTTTTGACAAAATTTTTCGTCTTCGTTTTCAGCTACGCTCGCTCGAGAATTTCCGCAAGCACAAATTCCACTTTTTATGGGCCCAAAGATTCTTTCGCAAAACAATCCATCTTTTTCTGGTTTATCGGTTTTATAATGAAAAGTGGAGGGCCTTGTGACTTCGCCAACGACTTCCCCATTAGGTAGGATTTTGTTAGCCCAAGCCTTTATTTGTTGAGGGGAAACGAGTCCAATTTGAAGTTGTTTATGTTTATATTGGTCAATCATAAAATAGAAATAAGAAAAGAATTTATATTTATTCCGATCAAACATCCTCCCTATTAATCTGAAAGTTCTTCTCAGATACAAGGAAATGGTTCAGTTCTAGAGCCAAAGATCGTAGTTCTCGAACGAGCACTCGAAAAGATTCTGGAGGATCCTCGTGATTAGGCACTCTTTTTCCCCAGATCGTAGCATTAAGTATTTCTTGGCGAGCTATAAGATGATCAGATTTATAAGTAAGTATCTCTTGTAAAATATGAGCAACACCAAACCCTTCTAAAGCCCAAACTTCCATTTCTCCTACTCGTTGTCCCCCTTGCTTGGCTCTTCCTCTAACAGGTTGTTGGGTAACAAGTGAGTAGGGCCCAGTAGAACGTCCATGGATTTTCTCATCAACTTGATGAATTAATTTTAAAATATAGGACTTCCCTATTAGAACAGGTTGTTCGAAGGGATCTCCTGTTCTTCCATCAAATATTCTGCTTTTTCCCGGGTACTCGGGTTCAAATACCCATGGATTTTTTGTTTGTTTACTGGCTTCATATAGTTCGGAAAACACAAGTTTTCTTGAAGCCTCTTGCTCATATCTCTCATCAAAGGGTGCTATTCTATAATGTTTCTTTAACAGATCCCCCGCTAATCCAAGTGAGCTTTCAAATATTTGTCCCACATTCATTCGTGAGGGTACTCCTAGGGGATTGAAGACCATATCAACGGGTGTTCCATCTTGCAAATAGGGCATATCTTGCCTAGGCAAAATTTTTGAAATGATCCCCTTATTCCCGTGTCTTCCTGCTACTTTATCCCCAACTTTGATTTCGCGTTTCTGTAAAATATATACACGAACCATTATGTCGAGGGGGTCCCTCTGGATCCATTTCACATCGATAACGCGCCCTCTTCCACCTATAGGTAGTTTGAGAGAAGTTTCTTTTGAAGTGGATACCTCAAGACCAAAAATGGCCCGTAATAATCCAGTTTCCGCGATATACGAGGATTCGCTAGCTATCTGAGGCGTTAATTTACCTACTAAAATATCGCCAGTTTCTACCCAGGATCCCAACCTCACAACTCCATTTCTGTCCAAATTGCGGAGTAAATGTTCTTCTAGATGTGGTATTTCTTTAGTGATTTTTTCAGCGGAGCCTTGGGTTGTCGTATCCGTCTGAATTTCATATTTTCGGATGTGAAAAGAAGTATAAATATCCTCATATACCAAACGTTCGCTAATTAGTACTGCGTCTTCAAAATTGTAGCCCTCCCACGGCATATAAGCTACTAAAACGTTTTTTCCTAAAGCGAGTTCTCCACCAACTGTAGCTGCTCCCTCCGCTAAAATTTGCCCTTTTTTAAAGGATTTACCCTCCGGAACCCGAGGTTTTTGGTGCATACAAGTATTTTTGTTAGAGCGCTGATGAGCAACTAAAGCAATACTTATAGTCTTTCCACTACTTGATAAAAGGATCTTGTGACTATCACTAGAAATGATCTTTCCCTCGCATTCGGCTATAATAGAAACCCTCGAATCTAGAGCTGTTTGGCGTTCCAATCCAGTTCCAACAATGCACTTCTCGGACCGAGAAAGTGGAACTGCTTGGCGCTGCATATTAGAACTCATTAAAGCCCGATTCGCATCATTATGCTCAATAAAAGGAATGAGAGAGCCTCCAATAGAAAAATATTGGAAAGGAAAAATACTTCTAACATGAATCTGTTCCCATGCAATAGTAAGAAATTCTTGACGGTATCTAGCTGGAACAACCTGTTCTTCCTGAATACCTTGATTCAAGGATAAAGAATTTCCTGCTGCTATCATATAATATTCATCTCTATTTGGTGATAAATAAACCACCTGTCTCTCTTTTTTTTCTTTTGCTTTCTCAGATATTTCATAAAACGGACTCTCTATAGATCCCCACCAGTGATCAATTCTCGCATGAATAGCTAAAGATCCAGTAAGTCCAACATTGATTCCTTCGGACGTGTCAATTGGACAAATACGCCCATAGTGACTCGGATGAATATCTCGGCTCCGAAAACTTGCAGTTCTCCCCGTCAATCCTCCAGGACCCAAACAACTCACTTTTCGCCCATGAACCGTTTGTGTCAATGGATTGGTTTGGTCAAAAACTTGAGATAAGGGGTATGTGCCAAAAAAGGTCTCATAAGTAGTTATTAATAAAATCGAAGTTGAAGTTGGAGTTACTAAAGTTTGTGGAGTCGGTTTCGATTGACGTATGAATACTCTACGGATAGTTTTTTGAATTGCATGTTGTAAACGGCCAAGAGCCAATCCGAATTGATCTTGTAACAGATCCGCAACTGAACGAATACGTTTATTTTTCAAGTGATTCATATCGTCATCGTCAAGTATACCCGTTCCAAATTTCATTCCAATTAAATGATCCGTAGCGGCCAATACATCTCGTGGTAACAAGAATGTATTGTTCTGAGGTATATCAAGATTCAGTCTCCGATTCATATTTCGTCGACCAACTCTTCCTAATTCACATTTTTGTTGAAAAAATTTCTTTTGTAATTCCTCACATAAGGACTCCGAAAATACCAGGTCCCCGCCTACACAAGCAAATTGTTGATAAAACTCCAAAATAGCTTTTTCTTTTGACTCAATCCTCTTTTTCTCCTTAGCATTCGGGAAAGACAAGAAAATTTCGGGGTAGGAAACATTATCTAAAATTTCTCTTAGATTCGAACCCATAGCTGATGATAGAACTAAAATAGATATCTTTTGTTTTCTACTCACGCGAGCCCATATCCTTTCTTTTTTATCAATTGCTAATTCCGATCTTCCTCCCCAATCTGATATTATAGTCCCGGTGTATATAGAAATTCCCTTATGGTCTAATTCCGAGCGGTAGTAAATACCAGGACTTAGCAATATTTGATTGATCACAATTCGATATATTCCATTTATTATAAAGGTTCCTAAGGAATTCATTATAGGAATGTTTCCAATAGAAATGGTTTGCTTTTGCACATCGAAACCAAAAATTAATCTCGCAGATACATATAATTCAGAAGAATAAGTGAGTGATTCATACACAGCATCCCTTTCTTTTATCGAGGGTTCTAGCAATTGATATCCTTTCGCAAATAATTGAAATGCAATTTCGTGATCTGGATCTTTAATTGTTGGAAACTTCTCAAGTTCTTCTGCCAAGCCTTGATTAATGAACCTACAAAATCCCTCGAATTGGATCTGACTAAATCCGGGTATTGTGGACATTCCCTCATTCCCATTCCGGAGCATCTTAATCTTAAGTTTCCTATTTATCGAAAAAAAATTCCATTATCAGCTCACTCTTTATCAATCCCTACGGATCAATCTAGCAATCATGGAATCTATATTCTGTTTACTGAATCACATGAAATTCTAGGGAACTCCACATACGTATTTCATATATGTATTTCATACATATGAATAGAGATAATTTTTACGAAAGTTTCAATTTTGCAGGGGTAGAAATGGAATTAAAATGAATTGATAAAAAACTGCTAGAAAAAATTCTGCCACTTAAACTTTAACTTTATGATATTCTAATCAGATTGGATAGGAAAGATTTCTCGTTTTAGCTCCTTTCTATGAAAGAAATAAAGCCTTAAAATTTATAAGCACTAGAAAGTTTGACTTTAGTTCGATTTAGAATTTAGAATAGTACGCTTAGTTTTATTTTCAAAAAGAATTTGAAGATTCTTTTTTGTTTTCTAGTATTTATAACAGTAGAATTGCTGAAAAAGAAAGGATTTCGTTGTAGAATCCTAAAAAAAGTACTTACTTTTTTTTAAGTACTTGCTAATCTAGTTATCCACCTAATATTTAGTTATCCACCTAATATTTAATGCAATGAAAAATTAAAGCATGATTCCCCATAGGGATATGTACATAAGGGGGATCCATAGATAATAATGCTGTTCGGACCAGGAGTTTACCTATATACAATTCGGGAAACTTTTATTCTATTTTATTATGCCATTAAAAGGAATGGGAGGAGATAATACCGATTTAAGAGTCGTTTACTGCTGCAATTCAAAAAAAAAAATTCTAGTTCTAGTTAATGGTTCCAATTTGTTCTGAATTTTGCATGGAAATCCTTTTTTGCTCCTTTTTCTAACAATTTAACATTTTTGCTCCTTTGTCATCTCAATAGAATAGAAAGAAAAGGGAAGTTTTCTAAGCAATGTTTAACATAGAATCCATCGAGGAAAATAAGCAAAACAGGATGCAAAAAAGCAGAAATAGATTTTTTGAAAACGATTGGAAAAAGTAAGTTGAATTACATTCAAGATAAAAGCAAAGGTGTTTTAGTAAGAAAATATGGATGAATACTTCTCGATTTTAGATCGGATTTTTTGGCGGCATGGCCAAGTGGTAAGGCAGGGGACTGCAAATCCTTTATCCCCAGTTCAAATCTGGGTGCCGCCTGATTAATCAAATACTTACCTCATAAATTGGGGCAAGAGAGTAACTAGGTCTGGCGATACTAGATTTTGAGAATCCATACCATAGTTCTATCCTCAAACTAGGGTTTGTTTTGGCGGCAATGGCCCGTTAGCTACTAACAGAGATGAGGTAGCCTTTCCTTATTCTTTTATTAATTTGATTCGATTGCTTATAAAAATAAAAAGGTAACAAAAGGAAGAAAAAATCTCTCTATTCCCGCGTCTTCTATTTAGGACATTCCCCCACTCCTTTTTTAAAAGGATATGTATTATATTTATACTTAATACTCTCAAACTCTACCAAAAATAATATAAAAATTTGTTAGGAGTAAATTCCTTTAACTGATTCATCTATAGTCTTAGGGCAGAATTTTGACTCTGTACCCTTAATTCCACTATGATTATTGATCAATAGTAGAATAATTCTTTCATATAAATAGGAGACATAATTTACATGGATATAGTAAGTCTCGCTTGGGCTGCTTTAATGGTAGTCTTTACATTTTCTCTTTCGCTAGTAGTATGGGGGAGAAGTGGACTCTAGGGATACTACTAATTGATTGAGTAGTCCAATTGTAGTATCAACTCTTTTCTTTAATTGATCGTTTTGCATTAATCATTTTGTCAAACTTTATTTTTTCTCTCTTTCTTTAGTTTTGTTTCACTCTTGTAAAAAACTCTTTTAAGAATAAGAAAGAGTCAGTCGTTCTATTCTACTATGTTCCATTCTACTATAAATACAAAGAAATAGAATAGAAAGAGCGATTATAGTAATTAAGAATTTCTACTAGAAGTGACGAGTAAAAATAAAGCTCTTTACATAAGAAAATTAGACTTTCTTACACGAAGCTGTTCACAACATATCGCACATTTTCCATTTAGACTCTTTTCTTATTCTTAGAAATTTTTTTTGTTCTTTTTTTTTTGAGGGATCTCGCGTCATTTTTAAGTATGAAAGATTCGCAGGTTTTTTCCTTTTATTTACTTTTTTTTTACTATAGTCTATTCTCGTATTATTTTTCTCCCTCTCCATGGATTCTTTCAATGAAGAATTATCTTCGATTTTTTTTTTTATTTTGACTTGCTTGAAATTAAGTGGATACAGTGAAAAAAGAAGTTGAATTAGATTACTATTTCAATCTACTAATCTATTCTATGTAGATTCAAGATAATATAATAGAAAGAATCTAAAGTGTCGTAGAAAAAACTATATGTAGTTCTTTCTACCACACTTTATGATTCCAACCAGATCCTTTCATTTAAGACTTGGATTTTTATTTTGTTTAATCCCTTTTTCATTTCTTCAATGATTAATTGGAATTCCAATTAATCATTTTGGCTGGCAGTTTTTACATAAATAATAAGTAAAAAGGCAGTAGGAACTAGAATGAACAATGCAGTAGCAATAAATGCGAGAATATTTACTTCCATTTTATTTTTTTTTTTTTCACAATAACTCGGGATGTAATCCCATGGAGAGGAAAAGGGGGTATCCTGTAAATTCAAGGGGAGGACTTGCATTCTGATAATACTAAATCAATTCAATATTATGAATATAGGATCTATCAAATCAATTCATGGTTGATAGTGGAATAATATAACATAGGAAGATCCCTTATCCATACTAAGACCAAAATAGATTTTTTAATTGGATTCTGAACCCCTCGATTTTTCATCTTTTTCGACTTTTGCTTTTCTATATATATGTATAGCCAAGAATCTTTCTTATCCAATTTCCCTTTCTTTTTCTTATAGTTATACATACAATTATGTATGTATGTATTATATGACCGACCAAGAATTCATTGAATATACACAAAGAAAGTTGGAACTACAAAATGGAAGTGGTGTGGTTTATAATAACCCTCAAAAAGGAACTAATTATATTCATTCTCTAACAATAAACGAATACAATTTGTGTATGGATTCCGGTATTTTACCGGAACTCTATTCCATAAGAGTCGAATAGGAAGTTAAGATGAGGATGGTATCATCATATCATAAAAATAGAGTAATAAATATCCTAAATTATACTAATCCACATATGATATGTACGTCTTACCTTATCAATAAGGGTTCCCCATAGATATTTGATCTTGCCTTCTGCCCCTTTTTTCAGGGAAATTTTTAATGAAAAAGGGAAAGATGAATTTTTCCATTCATTGAATCCTAGTTCGGGACTGACGGGGCTCGAACCCGCAGCTTCCGCCTTGACAGGGCGGTGCTCTAACCAATTGAACTACAATCCCTGCGGGGTGTATGGCATACCTATTCTTAATCTTAAATAGAACCATTAAGAAGATTCGTCTGTCCTACTCTAAGAAATAGATGAATCATATACTACATACCCACATATCCTATGTGGGTATAGTGAGAGTGGCATAACTAATATGCCGCGATTTTTTATCCCTAAAAATAAATGATAATCCACCTTTCAATAAGAAAAACTCTTTTCTTTGTTAAGAAAAGAATTAGAGAGATATGGCTTAGAAATATATTTTCCCTTTCTTTTCTCTTTATCCTTTATTTCTATGGATCAGATATTTTTTTTTATGGAAGAAAAAAATGGATTTAGTTCATATTCACTAAGCCCTAGATTCTTGGGCCGAGCTGGATTTGAACCAGCGTAGACATATCGTCAACGAATTTACAGTCCGTCCCCATTAACCGCTCGGGCATCGACCCAGGAAGAATTTATTCTAGGGTTTTTGATAATCTATAGATTAACCTCTTTTTATAATACTCCCTACCCCCAGGGGAAGTCGAATCCCCGCTGCCTCCTTGAAAGAGAGATGTCCTGAACCACTAGACGATGGGGGCATCACTAGACGATAGTGCTATATGGAACCACTCGTCATTATACTATAATGATAGTATGAGCAGTTTTTTGGAATTGTCAATATAGTCGAAGAGTATAAATAGATCAAAGCAAAGAGTCTTTCCTACTTTTCTGTTATGCTTTCATAGGATTTTTTTTAGTTGATGGTTAGGTTAATTCACGGATCATCCCCTGCTTTTTAGGGGAATTCATTTTAAAGGGTATAGAATAAGAATAGATTAATAAAAAGGATTCTAGATTAGTTCAGTACAGATATTGATTTGATTGCTTTAACAGGAAAAAGAGTCCAATTTCATTTCTTTTTTGCAATTTAAACTCTGTGCTTCGTTTAGTATTCAGACCAAAAATGTGTGCATCTACCACTAAATGAAATCATAAAATTCAAGAAAAAAAAAGAAAAAAGTGAATGCATTTAGTAGAAAAGTACTCTACTGGATTTGAACCGATGACTTCTGTCTTGCCGTGGCATTACTCTACCACTAGTGGAAAAGCCCTTTATCGGATTTGAACCGATGACTTATGCCTTACCATGGCATTACTCTACCACTGAGTTAAAAGGGCTTTTTATTCCAAAATTAGTCACTTTCATTTCCCATTATAGGTCTACTGCATAATGTACATAATATATGTATATATATATAGATATATATATCTAGAGATTTTACTAGTTTTTTTTCTATATTGAGATATAGAAGTTTATTCGCGGTGAGGTTCAAAAAGGCCAAAGGGGCACCAGTGCTCAGAATGTTCTGCAGAATTAGGGACTTTTTTTTCTATTGGCTGATCTTATGATGAGAAATTTCTCCATTTATGTTTTATTTCTCCTAATTCTAATGGGGGGTATAAAAGAATTCGGGCTCTGCATATACCCATATGGCTGGGTATTAATTTTCAGCGATATACTTCTTATCTATCTGTTATTGAGGTTTTATCAACAATTTTATTCTAAAAAGTGGGCAGTCGAGTTTATACTGCAGAGTATAAAATTTATTCTACCAAAAAAGAAAAGAAAGAAAGGGATTGATGGGGACTGTACTGTCTCATATATTTCTTAGTGTATATTGTAGGAATAATCAAACTATAGAATACGAAGAATAAGATCCTAATCGAAATGCATACATTTGGTTCATACCCTAGTGGGATGGTAATAAGAGATTTCTTTTACAGACTAGAGGGAGGCCCTCTAAATCCTAAAGTAAAGGCCCGCGATTGAAGTACCAACTGCTCACTTTTTTCCGTAGATTAGATGGAATTCCTCGAATGGCTACCCTTGACAAAGGGTAGCGTTGGTCCCATAATCTACATGTAGCGGGTATAGTTTAGTGGTAAAAGTGTGATTCGTTCTATTAATAACTGAATTTGAAATGATATACTTAAGACATCCTTAAGTTTTTTATATTCATATTCCGATGAAAACTTTAGTTCTTATAAAGGGTTTAATCCTTTTCCTCTCAATAGCATATTGAGGAAGAATATACATTCTCGCGATTAGTATCCAAAGACTAATTAAATTTGCATGCAAAATACAAATTTGATTATAAGTACAGAGTCGCGAAGCATAATTTTGCATTGGATTAAGTATTCCAATTGAATAAATATGAGTAAAGGATCTATGGATGAAGATACAAAAAAGTTTATTTCCAATCGTAACTAAATCTTCTTTTAGTTAAAAAAGAAATGGAAGCCCAATAGCTAAAAAACGATAGTTTTGGTTTACTAGAACCATCAGGATATTGTTTCAGCTCGGTGGAAACCCAGCTCTTTTCCTCAGGATCTCTTGAATGAAATTAGGGAACGAAGTAAGTAGATTAGATAGATATTTAGGAGAATTTCTATCTCCTACTCTATAGGGATCATCTAGAAAGCGGAGAGCTTTGGTTCTTTTCAGACAGAAAAGCTGACATAGATGTTAAGTGGTGAGAATAGCCATAAAGGAGCCGAATGAAATCAAAATTTCATGTTCGGTTTTGAATTAGAGATGTTAAAAATAATCAACCAACGTCGACTATAACCCCTAGCCTTCCAAGCTAACGATGCGGGTTCGATTCCCGCTACCCGCTCCATTCTGTATAAAAAGACTATTCTATTTGTCTAGATATGGTAGAGACTTGTAGTCAACCTTTTTCGTCCACCAGTTTTTGGCCCTACAGAGCGGAGTAGAGCAGTTTGGTAGCTCACGAGGCTCATAACCTTGAGGTCACGGGTTCGATTCCCGTCTCCGCACTTAGCAGTTCAGATAAATAAATGGACTACTTTATTTGTATAGATATGGTAGAGGGCTATATCCTACTCTTTTTTTATTCAGCAGGCAGAAAAGAAATAAAAGAAAGGCATAGTCTGTCCCCGCCATTTTCTCTTGTTTGTCTCGGTGAATCCCCAGTTTAGGGCACCC